AGTATATCATACTAATTCGAATCGATTATTATTTGAAATTAATAGTATTCAATACTATGCAAAATACATTTGCAATTCATATTAACAAAATTTCGCGAAAATAAAATAATCATTTAAGACGCCCTATTTGAAGCATCCCTGATGCAAATCAGTCAAAATAAAAATAGCACTATCTTTTGGATAGAAACCGCAAAAAATACATGAACGAACTTGCGTCCAATAGGATTTGAACCTATACCAAAGGTTTAGAAGACCTATGTCCTATCCATTAGACAATGGACGCTTTTTTTTCACATTTCTTGCTTTTTGACTTCTTTTCTTGTTTGATCTTCTTAAAAAGAAGATATCTATGGGAATAGAATCTACGTAACTCTCTATTCAATGTTAAAGATACACTCAGAATATCACATATATCTTATGTGATAGAATATAATTTTGAATATTAAGATATTCTTTTGATATAGAATACTATATCATTCTAATAAGCGGGTAGCGGGAATCGAACCCGCATCGTTAGCTTGGAAGGCTAGGGGTTATAGTAGACGTTGATTCATCATTGTTAACGTCTCTAATTCAAAACCGAACATGAAACTTTGATTTCATTCGGCTCCTTTATGGATGTATGAATAACTATCAAGATTGAAATATGACCGGAATGAAATCAAAAAATTGTTGAACCATAACATCTATGTCAGCTGTTTCTTTGAAGGCATTCAAAGAAATTCGGCTTTCTAGACAATCCCCTCTCTCTGGAATACGGATAGAGTATTCCAGCAATATTCTCTTAGTTATTTCGTTCTCTATTTCTATTTGATGTAATGTAATAGAATCCTTAGGAAAAGTTTTTTTCTTTCTACCGAGCTAAAACTAAAAAAAAGTTAATGTCCTTCGGAAACTAAAGACATCCTTATTTAATAGATAAGCTATTTTGCTTTAATCTTTCTTTCTAGAATATTGAAAGATTGAAGATTTAGTTACGATTCGAACTACACTTTTCTATCTTTATCCATGGATCCTTTATCAATACGCCTAGTTATTGGGAGTCTTGATCCAATAAAACAAATTGTGTTTCGCTATTTGATAATCCACTTTTCAAAATTTCGAAAAAATTTGAACCTTGGACTCAAATCACGAGAATTTCGATTCTTCCTCGACTACTTCTTATTGAATTAGTCGATAAAGGAAAGGATTCAATCCTTTTAAGAAAAAAAGTTTTTGTTCGGAATATGCAGCAAATCCGAGGGACCCCTTAACTCTAAAAGGGATTACTAAAACGAATCACACTTTTACCACTAAACTATACCCGCTACAATGCCATTATTGTGTATAAATAAATCTTTTGTCGAATAAGACAAGAAGGTAATCAGACGTAATCAGAATCCGAATAAGAGATAGAATCCCAAAATACTAAGGAAAATGATAGCCTAGGTGTGTTTTCGTTTTTTTATTAGACCTAATCGGGTTTATTTCAATAAATTAGTTAAAATTTAGTTAAAGAGGACTCCTAATTATTAATAATAATAACTCAATACCAAGTTACAGTACCACTAAGAGTAAAAAGAGGGGGAAGAAAAAAGGAAGAAAATTAAGTATATTATACTAATATTCGAATTAGATTATTAATTCGATTCGAGTTAATAATTATGATTTATGATCATAAATCAGGAAAAATCAAATAGAAGGCAATAATTCAATATCACTAGAAGAAAAAAAAATGAAACTTTAATTCGAGGGTATAGAATCGAATAAAAATTGTTCTTATGTTGACAATTTTGTGAAACATTTTTTATGTAATATAAATATATATGATTTGGTACAAAAAAAGTCCTGGCTAGGTACGAACCAAGCCAGGATAAGAAAATAAACAATATATTTCGACAGAAAAGAAATAAATATTTTTTCTTTTTTTTGAAAGAATTTGTTCGACTCTTGTTTTTTCAATATATATATATAGAATATAGATTACAATGGATTTTATCGAATATGATTCGAATTCATATCTAAAATCGCATTTTAATAAAGATAATGAGACATACGAACAGCGAGGAGTTTTATTTTCTATCTTACTTTTCAAAAGTAAGATTCAAAATTGAAAATTGGGAGAGATGGCTGAGTGGACTAAAGCGTCGGATTGCTAATCCGTTGTATGAGTTTTTCGTACCGAGGGTTCGAATCCCTCTCTTTCCGTTTTTGTTGGTGAATTGATATTTGATCTTTTTTTGTGAAATTCACAAAAGTACAATAAAGTACTTCGTTCTTTTATTCGTCACGTCCGGGATTACGTCCTGGATCATTAGATAAGAATCCAAAGATAAACAGAGAAACAAAGAATATCACTACTGTGTAAACAAAGAGTTTGAGAGTAAGCATTACACAATCTCCAAAATCATTAAAAAAAAAGAGAGAGAATAGATTATCTTTTTTTCTATCACATATCCTATTTCGACACCAATAAACAAAACGGTTTCTAGAAAAAAAACTCAAAAATCAAAAGTATTTGGAATATAAAGTCGGTTGATCTCAAAAAAAAATTCTTTCCTATCTCCAACCTTTCCTACCTCCTATTGGGGGGCTCAAAATGGGTTTCGCGAAATCAAAGAATGAAATCAATTCACAAGCAAAATTTGTCAAAAGAATCAGAATGAGAAAATAATTCCAATTATCAATTGTTTGAATCGAGGGTTCATATTTGAAAGTTTATCGAAAAATTATTAGCAGTTTCTTTCTTGGATAAATAATGTCTAGTACATTACTCAACATCTTATCGAAAACTTACAGCAGCTTGCCAAACAAAGGCTAATAGAAAAAACAGAAGGGGTATTACTGGCATAATATCTACGATAGGATTCAAAAAAGCGTAGGCCTCTGGCAATTTGACTACTAAAAAACTACTTGAATTCAAATAAAGGTTGAAATGAAAACCGAAGTAGATCAAACTAAAGATATTAAGCATAATAAATATTTTGTTCCTGTATTGAACTTGGAGATAATTTAATTTTGATTGAGTTTTATTAGATATCTGTTAAAACAGAAAAAGAAACCTAAAAAAAATCCTTTTTTGAAAACTCACCCAATTTAAAACCGTTTTATTTTCAAAATAAAAGAGAAAGGAGAATAGAAGAAATCGTATTTTAGACAATATTTTAATTAAATTCTATCTAATGATCAATAAATTCATTTTTGCCTCTTGTTCTACGTGCAAAATCCTCGGAATAATCGATTTTTTGATTGGAATTGACGACCAACCAGTACTAAGACTAATGTTTAGTAGTAGTGATTGAACAAAAAGACAAATGGGGCGTGGCCAAGTGGTAAGGCAACGGGTTTTGGTCCCGCTATTCGGAGGTTCGAATCCTTCCGTCCCAGGGAATACCTTTTTCTATCTATATATCTAGAAAGATAAAATATCCATATTTTGATAATAATGGTCAGAAATGGATCTGAATCAAGTTGTGATTTGGATAACATAGGAACTCTAGATTTCAAGAATTTGAAATCAATTTCAAACAAATTAACAAGAGATTGAATGAACCCCCCTCGTCTTTCTCCCTTCAGTCGATCTATACTCTTAGTATAGAGTAGTTAATATGATTATTGCTTAAGCTAAAAGAAATTAGGAAGTTGAAAAGCCTTAAACACTATTATTCCTATAATATATATAACGATTAATAATCGAACACACTACTTTCAATACACGGTATCTAATTCTAATACAAATTAGATTAAATTCAGCAGATGAATAGAATAACTTAGTAAGAAAAAATTGTTATACATTATGTATTTTATTTTTCAGTATGAACTAAAAGAATAGAAGACTTTACTTTATTTCAGTCTCTATTTTTGTAATTAATGAGGTTGAATTTTAGGATGGCTTATTTTGATGAGTCTATTTGATCATTAGTTTGACTCTATCGAAATAGTGGGTAATTTTTTTTAAAAAACTATTGAATTTTTTTTTTATAAGTATTTGATCCTCCGAAGATGGAATGTGGATTCACTAACAAAAATTATTAAATTCCTAATATTTATTCGATTTTATAATCTTTCTGGTTCGGTTTCGGATTGAAAAATTGGTCTTTTTTCTTTAGAAAGAAACTAAAAAAGAGCATAATTCAGTCAATAAAATAAAATGAAAAAAGAGAAATTGGTATCAAATTTTCTTTTTGCTACGACTTCGTAAAACAAGCAGTCAGTCCTAGAAATTGAAAAACAGCAAAAAATAGGCATTCCCATGGAACAACAGTAACGAACGAACAAATGACTATTCGCGATTCCATAATTGAATCAATTACATACCAGTTCAAACCCGGAGGAATGTTATGGTAAAACTTCGTTTGAAACGATGTGGTAGAAAGCAACGTGTGGCTTGACAAACAGGATCGTCCGTGGATTCTTAATATCCACCATTTGAATTATAAATGTGCTCTTGGCTCGACATCTTTTGTTCTCTTACACCAAAACCTTGGGTTTTTTGGATTGTAGTGTAAGTATAGTACGTGATGTAGCTCGAGTCGAAACTATTGATTCTTTTCTCAAGGGCAAGGAATCTAGGGTTAGTGCTAATTAATACGTTTTAACAACTTTGTAAGTATAGTGATTTTTTCCTCTTTTCTATGAATCTGTTATAGAAAAAAGGGGCATGTTGCTGCCATTTTCAAGCATCACCGAAGTAATGTCTAAACCCAATGATTCGCGCTAAAGATAAAGTATCTTGGAACAAGAAAATTCCCCCTTTTTTATTGTTTCGACAACTAGATTAAGAACGAAGTCGAGTTTGTTTTAATGGGAACAAAAAACGATGGATTAGAGACTACTCAAAAAATGAATAGGCTTTTCGGATTTTCTTTTGAGCTATTTCATAGTTATCCAACTTGAGTTATGAGAAGAAAAATGTGTGTGTTTTTTTTCTATTGATCAAAACTAAAAAAAGAAATATAAATAAATCAAATAATATTATCTTATTATTTTTTTATTTCTTAACTTAATATTTTATTAGGCTCATTTCTTTATAGATCTATTTCACCTTGTATATATGAGATCACTTCAATTTCTCGAGCCGTACGAGGCGAAAACTTCGTATACGTTTCTGGGGGGAGTTAGAATTCGTCTACATCTATCCCAATGACCTGTTTATCGAATTGTTGCAATCGATGGTCGATCCCGAAGAGAAGGAAAAGATCTGTGTAAAATGGGTTTTTATGATCCTATAAACAGTCAAACTTATTTAAATATTCCTGCTATTTTATATTTTCTTGAAAAGGGTGCTCAACCTACAGGAACTCTTTTTGATATTTTTAAAAGGGCGGGAGTTTTTTCTAAATTTCGTAAAAAATTCAATTAATAAAAAAATGGAGACGGGGGAAATCTTTATTTAGTTTTTGAACTTGTTTCTAGTAGATCCCCCTCTCCCCCCCTTTATTTTGTTTCTTAACACTCTTTTTTACCCTGTCTTCTTTTATATATATTGACAAGAGTCTATTGAGCAAATATAATTCGATCGTGGATAAACGGATCCATTTATTTGCTTTGTTTTTTACTTGGCTTCAGTCAAAATAGATTTTTGATTTCTTTTATTTTTATCTGAAAAATAGTCTCGTTTTTGTTTTTGACTCTTAAATAAACGGGAATTGCTGAAATTAGTATATTATTAATTTAATAATTGAAATTTTTCGATGGATTTTTTGCTAGTTTGATGTTTTGATTGTGTTGTTCAATTTTATCTCTTTAGTTTTTTATTCAACCAAGCATTGTTACTTTTTTTTTCTTCGGGTTGCTAACTCAATGGTAGAGTACTCGGCTTTTAAGTGCGGCTAGCATCTTTTACACACTTCAATGAAGTAAGTGATTCATTCATACCTTTGGTAGATTTTCTAAGACCACGACTGATCCTGAAAGGAATGACTGGAAAAAACAGCATGTCGTAGGAATATCGAATTCTGAGAATATTTCAGTTTTACTTTAACGAGATCGGTTCTAAAACTTATTTGAATTGGGAGTGCGAAAAAATGAAATGAATTCAGAATCAGAATGGGGTCGAATGAATAAATGGATAGAGTTTTCCGACTTCAATTAAGTTTTTAGAAGGAAAAAAAGAGCAACGAGCTTTTGTTCTAAATGTGAATGATTACCCGATCTAATTAGACGTTAAAAATATATTAGTGCCCAGGACGGGGGAAGAATTCTCCTTGAGTGCATGATTATAATATCTTATCTATTTTCGTTTTTATTTAATCTAATAAATCCTAATTATTAGTTATGTTCTATTCTGGGTTCTACCTAAATGTGTAGAAGAAGCAGCATATTGATAAATATTTTGATTTTCAAAAATCAAAAGAGCGATTGGTTTGAAAAATAAAGGATTTCTAATCCATCTTGTTTTGGTATCCTAGAAACAAATATAAACTTTTTAGATTGAAAGAGAGGATAGAGAGTCTGTTAATGAGTCTACCTGTCCCCGAGATATATAGTATATTCGTACTATAACACTTTGTTTTTGACTGCATCGCACTATATATATCATTTCATAATCAATAAATGGATTACTTTCTGTTTCTTTTGATTCCAATCCAATTTCACATGGATAAATTTCAAGGAAATTTCTATCTAAATAGATCTTGGCAACACAACTTACTATACCCACTCCTTTTTCAGGAGTATATTTATACACTTGCTCATCATGTTTTAAAGAGATCAATTAGAGCTAATTGGTTCGAAAATGTGGGTTATAACAAAAGAATTAGTTCACTACTTGTTAAACGTTTAATTATTGGAATGTATCAACAGAATTCGTTGATTATTTTTGATACTAGTTCTAGACAAAATAGGTTTTTTGCTTACAACAAGAATTTGTATTCTCAGATTCTATCTGAGGCATTTGCAGTCACGGTGGAAATTCCATTTCCTTTTCGATTACAATTTTCTTTAGAAAGGAAAGAGGTAGATCAATTTCGTAATTTACGATCAATTCATTCAATATTTTCTTTTTTAGAGGACAAATTGTCCCATTTAGATTCTGTGTCAAATGTACTAATATCCTATCACATCCATCTAGAAATCTTGGTGCAAACCCTACGTTACTGGTTGAAGGATGCCTCTTCTTTGCATTTCTTACGTTTCGTTCTCTATGAGTATTGTAATTTGAATAGGTTTATTCTTCCAAAGAATTGGTTTTTTTCAAAAACCAATCCAAGATTTTTCGTGTTCCTATATAATTTTCATATATGTGAATACGAAGCCATCTTTTTTTTTCTTCGTAATCAATCTTTTCATTTACGTTCAACAGTTTCTGGATTCTTTTTTCACCGAATATATTTCTTTAGAAAAATCAAAAATCTTGTCAAAGTATTTATTCATAATGAATTTCAGGACATCTTGGAGTTATGCCAAGATCCTTTTATGCATTATGTTAGATATCAAGGAAAATCACTTATTTTTTCAAATAATACGCCTATTCTGATTAATAAATGGAAATATTATTTTCTTCATTTATGGGAATATCAG